GCAGCTTTGACTATAACCTCAGCTCTATTTATCGGCTTGAGCAAGATACGACTTATTTGAAATTAATTAAATGAACAATTCATACAAAAATATTTCTGTGATAGTTCATATATTCTATAGTTCCTTACCGTATCAATTTCCAATTTTTGGTCATTGAGATTTAGAGTCAATACGGATTACTATTTATATTTAAGCATAGATATTACCTCCCCTTTCCCCTCTCAAACAAATTGAAATGATTGAAGTTTTTCTATTTGGAATCGTCTTGGGTCTAATTCCTATTACTTTGGCTGGATTATTTGTAACTGCATATTTACAATACAGACGTGGTGATCAGTTGGAACTTTGATTAATTAACATCCCTTTTTTGATTGACCTCCTACTTCCTTTAATTCGCGGGAGGTCAAAATTAGATTGGTTTCATTTTTTCGGTGGTAATTTTCGACCTAGCGCGACTAACAAGAACACAGAATCACGCTCTGTAGGATTTGAACCTACGACATCGGGTTTTGGAGACCCACGTTCTACCGAACTGAACTAAGAGCGCTTTATTATCACAATGAATGTTTTGTGACCCCAATACGTCTTGCATATATACTATCATAAAATTAACGATTTTTTATGTATATCCAATTTTCTTTTAATCGATCTCAATTGATCCCCCGTTACTGTTCAGAAGATAAGTAATAGGTAGGGATGACAGGATTCGAACCCGCGACATTTTGTACCCAAAACAAACGCGCTACCAAGCTGCGCTACATCCCTTTCAATTGGTCTACAGTGTCATTGTAGAGAATCCCTGTTTTGTTTTCCATATCTTTATTTCTTCCATTGATATACACAAATATCTTGTCATTTCTTCTTTTTGGTCTCATATAACATAGAATTATATTAAAAATAGTAAAAGACTTCTAATTATATTAAAAATAGTAAAAGACTTCTAATATATTTCTATTATATTAAAGTATGAAATAAATATGAGACCCTGTAAAAAATGACTATTTTTCGAGAATTTCTGGCCTAAAGGGGCATATTTGTTTCTTTTAAGATTCAGAAAAGTACGATCTATTTTGTACATTTCAACTTGAATTAGGAATTCCGCGTACAAATACAAGCGGTCAGTCATTAAGTACATATACACATCTGGTTATATATGTATTAGCATTATGTATTAGAAATAATAAAGAAGGAGGAGAATTTAAAATGCGAGATCTAAAAACATATCTCTCCGTGGCACCGGTAGTAAGTACTCTATGGTTCGGGTCTTTAGCAGGTTTATTGATAGAGATCAATCGTTTTTTTCCGGATGCGTTGATATTCCCCTTTTTTTCATTCTAGTTATTGATATGGTAGGGGGGGAAGAGGATTAGAGATAGAATCAAATATCTGTAACTAATCCCTTCCCTTCTTTTTTTTTTCGAATATACGTTAGAAAAACAAAAAGGGGATTCCCCCTCTGTGAAACTAGTAATTCGGGCCAGGCTCAAATTTAAATAAAATTAATAAAAAATAGAGTAAAATGTGATGGTTGGGGCAACAATATCATACAAGATACTTAAATAAAAATTAAATGCTGTACGGCAATTTTAAATTCTAAATCGAGTAATATAGTTAGAAATCATTATATTACTTACTTATTAATTTAATATATTGTTATTATTACTATATTGATTTATATTGATTTATTGCAACGAAACCTTTCTTTCATAATTCGATTTCGAGTTACCTGTTTTTTTTTTTGTTCCTTTCTTCTTCCTCGTTTCGGATCGGAAAATCAAAGAGTTGAATGAATCAAAAACCAAAGGAGGCTCATGGCCAAGGGTAAAGATGTCCGAGTAACGGTGATTTTGGAATGTACCAGTTGTGTTCGAAATCGTGTTAATAAGGAATCAACGGGCATTTCCAGATATATTACTCAAAAGAATCGACATAATACGCCTAGTCGATTGGAATTGAGAAAATTCTGTCCCTGTTGTTACAAACATACGATTCACGGGGAGATAAAGAAATAGATCGAACCGGTCACTCGTGTGTCAGTCTTCCGTTCCAAGGAAGATCAAAAATGACATATTAGATATATCTAATATATAACAATATATAATATATATTAATTTTAATATAAACAAACCAAATCCTATTTCGATCAGATCAACCGTGATGGAGAATTAAGAAATAGGATTAGGATCTTTTCTTTAGGATAAGGAATAAACAAACCATGGATAAATCCAAGCGAATCTTTCTTAAATCCAAGCGATCTTTTCGTAGGCGTTTGCCTCCGATCCAATCGGGGGATCGAATTGATTATAGAAACATGAGTTTAATTAGTCGATTTATTAGCGAACAAGGAAAAATATTATCTAGACGGGTGAATCGATTGACCTTAAAACAACAACGATTAATTACTATTGCTATAAAACAAGCTCGTATTTTATCTCCGTTACCTTTTCTTAATAATGAGAAACAATTTGAAAGAAGCGAGTCAACCGCTAGAACTACTGGTCTTAGAACCAGAAAAAAATAGGCTGACTCTTGAATTGAATCAAAAAAAATACCAATCCAAACTCAAATGCGGATTGACGCTTTTTTTTTCTAAAAATAGGAAATCCAGATTTGATTGTCGTGTCGTTTGAAAAAAAAAAAAAAATTGGGGAAGAATAGAAGAATAAGAAATATTTTTTATTCAACATGTTTCTTCATTTTCATTTTGACGACTTTTTCATATTTTATCATACTAATTTCTACTCTACCTTCCCAGAGTTCATTCTCCAGGGAACTCCATTTAAACCATTCCAACGGATTCCCTTCACTCTCTTTATTTTATGATCTCATTGGAAATCATATAAAGACAACTCTTATTTAATATAGCTATTTGTGCAAGTATTTTACGATTAAGAAGCAATTGTTTCTTGTACAGATTGTGTATTAATTTACTATAACTAAAGTATACTTTATTGTCTCGAATTACTGCATTTATACGAGTAATCCACAAACGACGAAAATCTCTCTTTTGTCTACCCCTATCCCGATGAGCCGAAACCAAAGCTCTTATTTTCTGTTGAGTAATAGTCCGAGTAAGTCTTGAATGAGCCCCTCGAAAAGTTGATGCAAATAAACGGATTTTTGTTCTACGTCTTCGAGCTATATACCCTCGTTTAATTCTGGTCATTGAATAAATGAAACTTTGATGAATAACTAATTGATTTCCTTTCTTTCAGTTATTCCCTTCCCGTGTCCTAGTCTATTAATAACAAAACGGATTCTTCCAATGTATAAAATAAAAATTCCAATGGCTTTTGCTACTCTAACCTTCCCGACCACGATTTTTTTCTAGGCATTTCGCCTAGAAATCAAAATTGTATTGATACTAGGTATCAAAAACACATAGTAAATAAAAAAGTAATAAATAAAAATGGATTATAGTGGGTTCCATCGTTTCTATGGTTACTTCTTAAACGGCGAGGTCCTCTCTATACACCGGAGCCCTTCCTTCATTTAATCAATGTTATTGTTAACTTGTACAGTTCACACCCTTTGGCTCTACCCATAATTATCTAGTACTAGGTCTTTCACAACGAGATCTATTTATACAGTAACGGTATTTAATTATGAAGATTTGCTGAGTAGCTGACCCTGTTAGTCCGTTCTTGCAAGAATAAGGCCTAAAATTTTGACTTTTTAAAATAAGATTTCCCCTGCTTAATGAATACCATTTGCTATCAATGGGGAATCCTTTCTCATCTTAAATTTAAAATTGAGGTGATTGGATTTGCACCAACGGGAACCATACATTTGATACCCCAATTGAAGGATAGATCTTTTTTTAAGATATTGAATATTCAATGGAGTTCGTCCATTCTATTCTATCCTACTCACTGGTACGGATCGGTGATACTGGATCAATTGTTTTCTTTCTTTTGTCCTAGTCCATGGTCTGAACGAGTCGCACATACACCCTAGTACATGTTCCTCGTCGCTGAGGACATCCTCCAAGAGCGGGGGATTTCGTGACATTTCTGATTGGCTGTCTTGTGTTTCTAATAAGTTGTTTAATAGTTGGCATGTTGAATCATATATATAATGGGCTGGTTTAGATCGATCTTAACCGGATGCTTAGGAATTCTTTTTTTTTTTTCTATATTTTCAATTTCTATATTAAGAAATTAATAAATAGAATATTAAATCCGGTAAGAAGATAAAATACCAAATCACGAATTCGTGTGAAATCCTTGTTCTTTTTCTTTTTTATTCAGTCGCTACAAGATCAACAATTCCATGAGCTTGGGCTTCTGTTGCTGACATAAAAACATCTCTTTCCATGTCTTCGGATACAACCCATAGGGGTTTGCCTGTCCTTTGTGCATAAACCCTTGTGATGGTTTCGCGCAGCTTCAGCAGCTCTTCCGCTTCCAGGACAAATTCTCCCGTCTGTGCCTCATAAAAAGAACTAGCAGGTTGATGGATCATTACCCTGATAATATATGATATAACATAAAAAATGTTTCTTCTATCTCGCATGATGAAAGTGAGGAGATAAAGAATAATCAAAAAGATATAATTGAACAACCGTACAGGCATCTTTTGCGCATTGCATACGGCTCTATAATGGAATTCGCTTTTTTTACCTTACCTTACTTACATCGAAGAAATATAAAATAAATGATAGGGTCTATCAGACTCGGGTTGGTAAATGATCCAATAACCATCCTTCCTTTTGTAGTAGTTCAAAAATACTATAAAAATACTATGATGGTTCCGTTGCTTTATATATTTATTTCGTCTGTTATTTAGCAATCCCAAAGTTTCTTTTTTTTTTTTTTCAAATAAAAAAACAAGATTTATTTTCATATTCTTTCATAACCTAAAAATTGTTAAGATTAAGAGCCCCTGCTGTGAAAACAAAAAAGTTTGTGACGCTGAAATAGGCCTCCCGATAGATTGGCTAAAATCGAAAATGCCTTTTTATCTCATACTACTCTTTCGATACGTAATCTAAGGGTTTAAAAAAAAAATTCTCATATCGAATTCGAAGTGCCATGCTATTATTACTTAATATTCATATAGTGCGAAGGCATAGTTTTCTTTTTTTCTCTCAAATCAAATAAAAAACTCATTGGCGCCGAGCGTGAGGGAATGCTAGACGTTTGGTAATTTCCCCTCCAACAAGAATAAAAGATCCCATCGAAGCGGCTAATCCCATGCATATTGTCTGTATATCTGGTCGCACAAATTGCATAGTATCATAAATAGCTACTCCGGGTATTACCCATCCGCCAGGAGAGTTTATAAACAAATACAGATCTTTGGTATCATCCTCTATGCTGAGATATACCATAAGACCAATAAGTTGATTCGAGATCTCACTATCAACCCCTTGGCCTAAAAAAAGTAATCTTTCTCGATAAAGTCGGTTGATTGGGATAAAATGGTATCCCTTAGAAACCGTACATGCACCTTTTGATGCATACGGTTCAACAAAAATCATGAAAAAAAGGAATCAATGTGTAGATTCTAGCTTTTTTTTTCCTAACAGGTTTTTTTAACTTATAAAATGGACTTTTCTTTCATTTTTCAAGAAAGATGAGTTTTGGCCTGTTTTGTTTATCTAAAAAAAATTGCTAAACTTATCTGACTAACTTCTCATTGATGTATTGTTTCATCGAGATACAATCTAAATCGCGATGTAATTTTCTTGTTCCTGACTGGGCTTCTTCAATTTTTTTAGGTTTATGCTCTACTCCGAGTAAAGATCCGCCCGATTTGGATTTGTACATATAGGACAAATGCCCCAATACCACGTCCTTTTGCTATGACTTCCCCATTTTTTTTTTTTCAATTTATTTCATGTCTTCCAACAAATATTCAACGCATTTATCATATTACTCGATTGATTAACAGTTTGAGATCACTTCTATTTCTAAATATCTAAATAAATAGAAATAACTAAAATATGATATAAATATGATATTAAGTCGTAATCATAAATATATTTATTACCAATTGGTTTTCTTTCTAAACGGAGCCTGGATACTTCATTTGATTGGTCTAACCAAGCCAACCATAAATTATTCTAATTGATAATATTAGTCCGTATACCCTCCCTAAAAAATGGATCTAATTGCACTTCACGCTCCAAATTTTTGATAATTGAATCAATCTTTCTCGGGCGAAAGAGGGGATATCTCGATCGGGGAAGAGAACGGGGAAATACCGTATGCCCAATATATCTGACAAGTCGCACTATACGTCAATCCACAATGCATCTTCCTCTCCAGGACTTCGAAAAGGTACTCTTGGAACACCAATAGGCATTAAATAAAAGAAAAATGAAGTACTATATCTCACTTTGATGTGAAAGCGTAACAGTGGGTTTAGTGGCCTAATACTATTGATTTTATTATCCTATTTTATCCATAGATTGACTAAGTTCATAAAAAAAGAAGACAAAATGAATAAAGGAAAATTCTTACAAATGAGTCCTTTGAATGATGAACAAATATATATATATTCACTCATATAAAATGGTATCAACCCCCTTACCATTGCGTATTGTTACTTATCGGGTGTAGAATAGATCTGCTTCTTTTTGTTCCTACGAACAAAATAGTTTCATTATTACTAAAAGTAATTATTACGAAAAGCATCAAACAAATATTAATCCTTTCCCCGAGAGAATCCCCTAAAAAAGGGGTCTATAGCATAGCTTTTTCCTTTTCCAATGCAATAAAGTTACATTGTGTCTATTTTTCGTTGATAAAGGGGTATTTCCATGGGTTTGCCTTGGTATCGTGTTCATACCGTCGTATTGAATGATCCCGGTCGTTTGATTTCTGTCCATATAATGCATACAGCTCTGGTTGCTGGTTGGGCCGGTTCGATGGCTCTATACGAATTAGCCGTTTTTGATCCCTCTGATCCTGTTCTTGATCCAATGTGGAGACAGGGTATGTTCGTTATACCCTTCATGACTCGTTTAGGAATAACGAATTCATGGGGCGGTTGGAGTATTACAGGGGGGACTGTAACGAATCCGGGTATTTGGAGTTACGAAGGTGTGGCCGGGGCACATATTGTGTTTTCTGGCTTGTGTTTTTTGGCAGCTATCTGGCATTGGGTGTATTGGGATCTAGAAATATTTACTGATGAACGTACAGGAAAACCCTCTTTGGATTTGCCTAAGATCTTTGGAATTCATTTATTTCTCTCAGGGGTGGCTTGCTTTGGTTTTGGTGCATTTCATGTAACAGGATTGTATGGTCCTGGAATATGGGTGTCCGATCCTTATGGACTAACCGGAAGGGTACAGGCCGTAAATCCAGCGTGGGGTGTGGAGGGTTTTGATCCTTTTGTTCCGGGAGGAATAGCTTCTCATCATATTGCAGCAGGGACCTTAGGTATATTGGCAGGTCTATTTCATCTTAGTGTTCGTCCACCCCAACGCCTATACAAAGGATTACGTATGGGAAATATTGAAACCGTCCTTTCCAGCAGTATTGCTGCTGTCTTTTTTGCAGCTTTTGTAGTTGCTGGAACTATGTGGTATGGTTCAGCAACTACCCCGATTGAATTGTTTGGTCCCACGCGCTATCAATGGGATCAAGGATACTTCCAACAAGAAATATATCGAAGAATTGGTGCTGGTTTAGCCGAAAATCAAAGTTTATCCGAAGCTTGGTCTAAAATTCCTGAAAAACTAGCTTTTTATGATTACATCGGCAACAATCCGGCAAAAGGGGGATTATTCAGAGCGGGCTCAATGGACAACGGGGATGGAATAGCTGTTGGGTGGTTAGGACATCCTATCTTTAGAGATAAAGAGGGGCATGAGCTTTTTGTACGTCGTATGCCGACGTTTTTTGAAACATTTCCAGTTGTTTTGGTCGACGGGGACGGAATTGTTAGAGCCGATGTTCCTTTTAGAAGGGCAGAATCAAAATATAGTGTCGAACAAGTAGGTGTAACTGTTGAGTTCTATGGCGGCGAACTGAATGGAGTCAGTTATAGTGACCCTGCTACTGTGAAAAAATATGCTAGACGTGCTCAATTGGGTGAAATTTTTGAATTAGACCGTGCTACTTTGAAATCCGATGGTGTTTTTCGTAGCAGTCCAAGGGGTTGGTTTACCTTTGGGCATGCTTCGTTTGCTTTGCTCTTCTTCTTCGGACACATTTGGCATGGTGCTAGAACCTTGTTTAGAGATGTTTTTGCTGGTATTGATCCGGATTTAGATGCTCAAGTGGAATTTGGAACATTCCAAAAACTTGGAGATCCAACTACACGAAGACAGGTAGTTTGATACAATATTGCTTTGTTACTTTTCGTTTTTATTTTATTTGACTGACTATAGGGTTGGGGTACCGGATAAATCTTGATTTGACATTTGACTCGCTGCCTTTTCTTTGACTTTTGTTCTTTCTTTATCCGGGAGACGGTCCAAAATAAACAGGTATGGAAGCTATAATTGTAAACCACGATCGAATCTATGGAAGCATTGGTTTATACATTCCTTTTAGTCTCAACTCTAGGAATAATTTTTTTCGCTATCTTTTTTCGCGAACCGCCTAAAGTTCCAACTAAAAAGTAAAAGGATGAAATGATTTTTCATTATCTCAATTGAAAGTAATGATCCTCCCAATAGTGGGAGGATCATTACTTCGACTAGTCCCCGTGTTCCTCGAATGGATCTCTTAGTTGTTGAGAGGGTTGCCCAAACGCAGTATATAAGGCGTACCCAGTAAAACTTACAAGTAAACCAGATAAAAAGATGGCGACTAGGGTTGCTGTTTCCATTATTATATAGTTTTAAGACATTATGTAGTTTTAAGACCACAATGGATCTATGATAAGATCATTTATTTACAACGGAATGGTATACAAAGTCAACAGATCTTAATGAATATAAAATATTATGGCTACACAAACCGTTGAGGGTAGTTCTAGATCTGGCCGCCCAAAACGAACTAATGCCGGGAGTTTATTGAAACCATTGAATTCAGAATATGGTAAAGTAGCTCCTGGTTGGGGAACTACTCCTTTGATGGGTCTTGCAATGGCTCTATTTGCAGTATTTCTATCTATTATTTTGGAGATTTATAATTCTTCCATTTTACTGGATGGAATTTCAATGAATTAGATTTACAAGAACCAGTAACTAGCTTTTTCAATCCAAAGTGAAGCGTTTCGTTTTCTGATTTTTATCCCATTCTATTTTGGTAGTTCGACCGTGGAATTTCTTTTTTTCTGTATTTCCGGAATATGAGTGTGTGACTTGGTATAATTGATCCTATGGCTAGTACAGAGAATAGATCTGTCATCTTGATAGAGATGGTTTTACTTCGTCGGATATTCGTTTTAGTATCTGGAGCACGGAATATATGAAATAGATTACTATAGATTACTAAAGTATTAGAACTATGATTCATACTTAATAGTCAGACCTCGTGGCCGGACTTCAAAAAATTTTTTAAAGAGTTAGAAGTTATAAATAGAAAGATTTTGATTCTTTCAAACTTCCGTTTATGCTTATTTTGATCAAAGGACAAAGATTTCTTTTGATTTTTCGTCATTAGATCTAGTCATTGAATAAGTGATGATCCAACGGTTCTTAACTCAGGGAATTTTGGGACTTAGTTTGAGAAGGTTTTATTGAATCATCGTGGTTCTAGTATGAATCTGAGGTTTTAATCGATTCATAGGGTCTTAACAAGAGAATTCCTATCAATAAAAAAAAACAGCAGTAAAGCCGCATTACACATAAATAACAACAAAGAAAATAGGTAAATAGAAGATTCAAGAGGCCTATAACGATCAATATAGAGACGAATGAGCCGACTTGATTTTTTGGCATTATAACCACAAAGAATAGTTTTCGGGTTTTTTATTCTTTCATATCTTAAGAAAAAATGGAATCATAGAATTAATAAATTTTAAACTTTCTATTCCACACATCCGTTAGAACTATAGTATTGGGGTGTTTCTGTTTGAGCCGTACGAGATGAAATTT